ATCTAGGCATACCTATTTCTTCATATTTGGACTTCTATGAAGTTTCTTTCTTTTTCTTTGCTACAGCTGATAAAAATCGTTGTTTTGGACACGATAGATATGATATGTAGAAAGCCTATTTTCTAGTATTTATTAGCGGATTTGCTCTTTCTTTCCTTTTTTTCTTTCTATAGTGGAGATAGTCGCACGTAATGACAGATCACGGCCATATTATTTAAAGCTTGTGGTAAGAACGGGTTTCGTTCTAGTGCCCTAAAATAATATTCCAAAGCTTTCGTATGTTCTCCGTTCCTTGTGTGGATAAGACCTATGTTATAGAGTATATAACTTCTATCATAGGGATCAATTTCTAGTCGCATAGCTTCATAATAATTCTGTAAAGCTTCCGCATAATTTCCTTCGGATTGAGCCGACATCCGTTGCGGTCGTCTTCGATTCAAAGAATCTCCGTTCCAGAACCGTACGTGAGATTTTCATCTCATACGGCTCCTCCCTTTTTATGTGCATAATGAGAATAATACATGGAATCATCAAAAAAGATTGAAATAATTTCATTATGAACCGAACGGGGCTAGTGTTTTTACAAGAAATCTCTAACCAACCTTCCTGTAAAAGATCTTTTCTTAACATCAAGTATCTTGGTACTAAATAAAAATGATAACTCTAACAATTTCTTTGTTCTTAACACCCCTTAATTTCCGGGAATTAGTCACTTCAACAGTCTTCGATGGTTATACGGGTATCCAAAATACGAACGAGATGGATATTTGTTGTACCAACCATTCTTGTTAATCCCGATTCCGATAAAGAAAAGGTATAATTTATAACAAAGTTTTCGTATTGTTGATTCCTAGGCGTAGTGCTTCTTTCCCTATGCTGCCTATTGGTACTAGTGAAGTAGGGTTGACCTAACCCATAGGTGTAACCTTTCGCTCAATACTAGAATCTAAAATTGAAGCATCTGAGGCTGCATTAATCGGGGATACACGACAGAAGGAATTGTTTTATTTACAAACTTCACCTTCACAATAAGCGTAGATTTATTTCAATAATCTTTTTATTTCTCTCCCAAATAATGTATCTTTCTCCGAAGACTGAAATCGGTAAAGAAAAAAACATCAAATCGCACCATCTCTGTAATAGGTGAATGCCTCTTTTTCTCCTGAAGTTGTCGGAATTATTCGTAATAAGATATTGGCTACAATTGAAAAGGTCTTATCAATAAAATTTCCATTTATCCGAGATCTGGGCATAGGTAGCAATCCATTCTATAATTTCTTTTACTTACCTCTTGTGGGAAAATGATCCCACAAACAAAGAAATTGTACAGTACGAAATAACATAAAAATAAAAAAAAAATAGATCAATTGATTCGTTCTAATTCATTGATTTAATTTGGTATAAATATTGTAAGTAAAAAGAATAACTATTGGAAAAAGATGGGAGCGCCGTCTTCGCAAGAATGAAATGAATAGATATATATCTTTTTTTAACAGTTTTTCACAAAAAAAAATTATTTTTATCCCCCCCTTGAAGGAAGGGTTTTTCTTTGATGAAAAGTTTTCTATATTTTTTTATAGTTAGAATTGACTGTACGTACCTATCAAAAAATCTAATATGAATGACTCACTATTCACTCGGTTTCTGGGCCATAATCATTATGTAGGAGAGATGGCCGAGTGGTTCAAGGCGTAGCATTGGAACTGCTATGTAGGCTTTTGTTTACCGAGGGTTCGAATCCCTCTCTTTCCGTACCTTTCACCTAATTCACCAATCTTATTAACAGCAATGTATCAAAGCAAATAACAATGGATACCATTATTCCAACGGTTAAGTTAGACCTTTCTTTTATTTTGATATAGATTCTTTATTCCTATGTTCCGCAGTACAGAAAATAACATACTGGAAAGAGTAGACAACAGGGAATGAGAATCTCCCTACCGATCCGTGATCCATGAATGGGAGAAAAATCCCCGTATCAAACTCCTTACTTTGGTGGGTCTTTTTGCTTAGGCGAAAAGGGAAAAATTGTCCGAACCCTTGTTTTATTGTTTTATTTTAATTAGGTTTAAGTCTGACGAGAATAATATTCTACAACCAGCAATTCATTTATTTTCAAACCGACCCATTGACTATCTATTATTTGATTGACTAATCCTTTATATTGGAATGGTTGAAGGGTCAAATGTTTTGGCAATTCCTCGCGGGGGGATGAATCAAGATAATTTTGAATCAGAGCTCTAGATTTTTGTTCATCCCTCGCTGTAATAATATCGTGGGGTTTGCAGCGATAACTTGGTATATCTACTATACGACCATTAACTAAAATATGTCTATGGTTAACTAATTGGCGGGCTTGGGGAATAGTTGAAGCCATACCCAATCGAAAAAGGATGTTATCCAAACGCATTTCAAGTAATTGTAGTAAAACCTGACCTGTTGACCCTTTGGCTTTTCCGGCAATACGAACGTATTTAAGTAATTGTCGTTCTGTAAGACC